GTTCCCATTGGCGTGCATCCAGCAGGAATTGAACCTACGAATTTGCCAATTATGAGTTGGGCGCTTTAACCATTCAGCCATGGATGCTTAACAGGGATCATCGTACATCGTGAATAACCAAATTCCAATTGAAATGAAATCTTTAGGAGGAATCAATGAAACGACATCAATTCAAATCCTGGATATTCGAATTGAGAGAGATATTGAGAGAAATCAAGAATTCTCACTATTTCTTAGATTCATGGATCAAATTCGATTCAGTGGGATCTTTCACTCACATTTTTTTCCACCAAGAACGTTTTATGAAACTCTTTGACCCCCGAATTTTGAGTATCCTACTTTCACGTGATTCACAGGGTGCAACAAGCAATCGATATTTCACGATCAAAGGTGTAGTACTGCTTGTAGTAGTGGTCCTTATATCTCGTATTAACAATCGAAAGATGGTCGAAAGAAAAAATCTCTATTTGATGGGGCTTCTTCCTATACCTATGAATTCCATTGGACCCAGAAATGGACCCAGAAAGGAGACATTGGAAGAATCTTTTTGGTCTTCCAATAGAAATAGGTTGATTGTTTCGCTCCTGTATCTTCCAAAAGGGAAAAAGATTTCTGAGAGTTGTTTCATGGATCCGCAAGAGAGTACTTGGGTTATCCCAAGAAAGAAAAAGCGTATCATGCCTGAATCTAACCGGGGTTCGCGGTGGTGGAGGAACCGGATCGGAAAAAAGAGGGATTCTAGTTGTCAGATATCTAATGAAATCGTAGCTGGAATTGAGATCTCATTCAAAGAAAAAGATAGCAAATATCTGGAGTTTCTTTTTTTATCCTATACGGATGATCCGATCCGCAAGGACCATGATTGGGAATTGTTTGATCGTCTTTCTCCGAGGAAGAAACGAAACATAATCAACTTGAATTCGGGACAGCTATTCGAAATCTTAGGGAAAGACTTGATTTGTTATCTCATGTCTGCTTTTCGTGAAAAAAGACCAATTCAGGGGGAGAGTTTCTTCAAACAACAAGGAGCTGGGGCAACTATGCAATCCAATGATATTGAGCATGTTTCCCATCTCTTCTCGAGAAACAAGTGGGGTATTTCTTTGCAAAATTGTGCTCAATTTCATATGTGGCAATTCCGCCAAGATCTCTTCGTTAGTTGGGGGAAGAATCAGCACGAATCGTATTTTTTGAGGAACGTCTCGAGAGAGAATTGGATTTGGTTAGACAATGTGTGGTTGGTAAACAAGGATCGGTTTTTTAGCAAGGTACGGAATGTATTGTCAAATATTCCATATGATTCCACAAGATCTATTTTCGTTCAAGTAATGGATTCTAGCCAATGGAAAGGATCTTCTTCTGATCAATCCAGAGATCATTTCGATTCCGTTAGAAATGAGAATTCAGAATATCACACATTGATCGATCAAACAGAGATTCAGCAACTAAAAGAGAGATCGATTATTTGGGATCCTTCCTTTCTTCAAACGGAACGAACAGAGATAGAATCAGATCGATTCCCGAAATGCCTTTTTGGATCTTCCTCCATGTCCTGGCTATTCACGGAACCTGAGAAGCGGATGAAGAATCATCTGCTTCCGGAAGAAATCGAAGAATTTCTTGGGAATCCTACAAGATCGATTCGTTCTTTTTTCTCTGACAGATGGTCAGAACTTCATCTGGGTTCGAATCCTACTGAGAGGTCCACTAGAGATCATAAATTGTTGAATAAAAAACAAGATGTTTCTTTTGTCCCTTCCAGGCGAGCGGAAAATAAAGAAATGGTTGATATATTCAAGATAATTACGTATTTACAAGATACCGTCTCAATTCATCCTTCGGAACCAGATCCGGGATGTGATATGGTTCCGAAGGATGAACCGGATATGGACAGCTCCAATAAGATTTCATTCTTGAACAAAAATCCATTTTTTTCTTTCTTTCATCTATTCCATGACCGGAACAAAGGGGGATACGCGTTACGCCACGATTTTTTTGAATCAGAAGAGAGATTCCCAGAAATGGCGGATCTATTCACTCTATCAATAACCGAGCCGGATCTGGTGTTTCATAGGGGATTTTCCTTTTCTATTGATTCCTACGGGTTGGATCAAAAAAAATTCTTGAATGAGGTATTCAACTCCAGAGATGAATCGAAAAAGAAATCTTTTCTGATTCAAATCCAATATAGCACCTATGGGTACATAAGAAATGTATCGAATCAATTCTTTTTAATGAATAGATCCGATCGCAACTTCGAATATGGAATTCAAAGGGATCAGATAGGAAATGATACTCTGAATCATAGAACTATAATGAAATATACGATCAACCAACATTTATCGAATTTGAAAAAGAGTCAGAAGAAATGGTTTGATCCTCTTATTTCTCGAACTGAGAGATCCATGAATCGGGATCCTGATGCATATAGATACAAATGGTCCAATGGGAGCAATAATTTCCAGGAACATTTGGAACATTTCGTTTCTGAACAGAAGAATCCTTTTCAAGTAGTGCAAGTAGTGTTCGATCAATTACGTATTAATCAATATTCGATTGATTGGTCCGAGGCTATCGACAAAGAAGATTTGTCTAAGCCACTTCGTTTCTTTTTGTCCAAGTCACTTCTCTTTTTGTCCAAATCACTTCTCTTTTTGTCCAAGTCACTTCCCTTTTTCTTTGTGAGTATCGGGAATATCCCCATTCATAGGTCCGAGATCCACATCTATGAATTGAAAGGTCCGAATGATCAACTCTGCAATCAGTTGTTAGAATCCATAGGTGTTCAAATCGTTCATTTGAAGAAATTGAAACCCTTCTTATTGGATGATCATGATACTTCCCAAAGACCAAAATTCTTGATCAATGGAGGAACAATATTACCATTTTTGTTCAAAAAGATACCAAAGCGGGTCATTGACTCATTCCATACTAGAAAGAATCGCAGGAAATCCTTTGATAACACGGATTCCTATTTCTCAATGATATCCCACGATCGAGACAATTGGCTGAATCCCGTGAAACCATTTCATAGAAGTTCATTGATATCTTCTTTTTATAAAGCAAATCGACTTCGATTCTTGAATGATCCACATCACTTCTGGTTCTATTGTAACAAAGGATTCCCCTTTGATGTGGAAAAGACCCGTATCAATAATTATGATCGTACATATGGACAATTCCTCAATATCTTGTCCATTCGCAACAAAATCTTTTCTTTGTGCGTGGGTAAAAAAAAATATCTTTCACCAATCGAGTCACAGGTATCTGACATCTTCATACCTAACGATTTCCCACAAAGTGGTGATGAAACGTATAACTTGTACAAATCGTACAAATCTTTCCATTTTCCAATTCGATCCGATCCATTCGTTCGTGGAGCTATTTACTCGATCGCAGACATTTCTGCAACACCTCTAACAGAGGAACAAATAGTCAATTTGGAAAAAACTTATTGTCAGCCTCTTTCGGATATGAATCTATCTGATTCAGAAGGGAATAACTTACATCAGTATCTCAGTTTCAATTCAAACATGGGTTTGATTCACACTCCATGTTCTGAGAAGTATTTACCATCCGGAAAGAGGAAAAAACGGAGTCTTTGTCTAAAGAAATGCGTTGAGAAAGGGCAGATGTATAGAACCTTTCAACGAGATAGTGTCTCAAAATGGAATCTGTTCCAAACATATATGCCATGGTTCCTTACTTCGACAGGGTGCAAATATCTCAATTTCACCCTTTTAGATACTCTTTCAGACCCATTGCCGATACTGAGTAGTAGTCAAAAATTTGTATACATTTTTCATGATATGATGCATGGATCAGATATATCACGGCCATTTCCTCAGAAGATTCTTCCACAATGGACTCTGATAAGTGAGATTTCGAGTCAATGTTTACAGAATCTTCTTCTGTCCGACGAAATGATTCATCGAAATAATGAGTCACCCGTTCCATTGATATGGGCACATCTGAGATCAACAAATGCTCGGGAGTTCCTCTATTCCATCTTTTTCCTTCTTCTTGTTGCTGGATATCTCGTTCGTATACATCTTCTCTTTGTTTCCCGAGCCTCTAGTGAGTTACAGACAGAGTTAGAAAAGATCAAATCTTTGATGATTCCATCATACATGATGGAATTTCGAAAACTTCTGGATAGGTATCCTACATCTGAACTGAATCCTTTCTGGTTAAAGAATCTCTTTCTAGTTGTTCTGGAACAATTAGGAGATTCTCTGGAAGAAATACGGGGTTTTGCTTCTGGTGGCAACATGCTATTGGGTGGTGGTCCCGCTTATGGGGTCAAATCAATACGTTCTAAGAAGAAATATTGGAAGATCAATCTCATCGATCTCATACCAAATCCCATCAATCGAATCCTTTTTTCGAGAAATACGAGACATCTAAGTCGTACAAGTAAAGAGATCTATTCATTGATAAGAAAAAGAAAAAACGTGAACGGTGATTGGATTGATGAGAAAATAGAATTCTGGGTCGCGAACAGTGATTTGATTGATGATGAAGAAAGAGAATTCTTGGTTCAGTTCTCCACCTTAACGACAGAAAAAAGGATTGATCAAATTCTATTGAGTCTGACTCATAGTGATCATTTATCAAAGAATGACTCTGGTTATCAAATGATTGAACAACCGGGATCAATTTACTTACGATACTTAGTTGACATTCATCAAAAGGATCTAATGAATTATGAGTTCAATAGATCCTGTTTAGCAGAAAGACGGATATTCCTTGCTCATTATAAGACAATCACTTATTCACAAACCTCGTGTGGGGCTAATAGTTTTCATTCCCCATCTCCTCATGGAAAACCCTTTTCGCTCCGCTTAGCCCTATCCCCTTCTAGAGGTATTTTAGTGATAGGTTCTATAGGAACTGGACGATCCTGTTTGGTCAAATACCTAGCGACAAACTCCTATGTTCCTTTCATTACGGTATTTCCGAACAAGTTCCTGGATGACAAGCCTAAAGGTTATCTTATTGATGATATCGATATTGATGATAGTGACGATATTGATGATAGTGATGATGACCTTGATATTGATACGGAGCTGCTAACTATGACGAATGTGCTAACTATGTATATGACGCCGAAAATAGACCGATTTGATATCACCCTTCAATTCGAATTAGCAAAAGCAATGTCTCCTTGCATAATATGGATTCCAAACATTCATGATCTGCATGTGAATGAGTCGAATTACTTATCCCTCGGTCTATTAGAGAACTATCTCTCCAGGGATTGTGAAAGATGTTCCACTGGAAAGATTCTTGTTATTGCTTCGACTCATATTCCCCAAAAAGTGGATCCCGCTCTAATAGCTCCGAATAAATTAAATACATGCATTAAGATACGAAGGCTTCTTCTTCCACAACAACGAAAGCACTTTTTCATTCTTTCATATACTAGGGGATTTCACTTGGAAAAGAAGATGTTCCATACTAACGGATTCGGGTCCATAACCATGGGTTCCAATGCGCGAGATCTTGTAGCACTTATCAATGAGGCCCTATCAATTAGTATTACACAGAAGAAATCCATTATAGAAATTAATACAATTAGATCAGCTCTTCATAGAAAAACTTGGGATTTTCGATCCCAGATAAGATCGGTTCAGGATCATGGGATCCTTTTCTATCAGATAGGAAGGGCTGTTACACAAAATGTACTTCTAAGTAATTGCCCCATAGATCCTATATCTATCTATATGAAGAAGAAATCATGTAAGGGAGGGGATTTTTCTTTGTACAAATGGTACTTCGAACTTGGAACGAGCATGAAGAAATTAACGATACTTCTTTATCTTTTGAGTTGTTCTGCCGGATCGGTCGCTCAAGATCTTTGGTCTTCATCCAGACACGATGAAAAAAATTGGATCACTTCTTATGGATTCGTTGAGAATGATTCTGATCTAGTTCATGGCCTATTACTATTATTACTCTTAGAAGTAGAAGGCGCTCTGGCTCTGGCGAGATCCTCACGGACAGAAAAATATTGCAGTCAGTTTGATAATAATCGAGTGACATTACTTCTTCGGTCCGAACCAAGGAATCAGTTAGATATGATGCAAAATGGATCTTGTTCTATCGTTGATCAGAGATTTCTATATGAAAAATACGAATCGGAGTTTGAAGAAGGGGAAGGGGCCCTCGATCCGCAACAGATAGAGAAGGATTTATTCAATCACATAGTTTGGGCTCCTAGAATATGGCGCCCTTGTGGCAATCTATTTGATTGTATCGAAAGGCCTACTGAATTGGGATTTCCCTATTGGACTGGGTCATTTCGGGGCAAATGGATCATTTATCATAAAGAGGATGAGCTTCAAGAGAATGATTCGGAGTTCTTGCAGAGCGGAACCATGCAGTACCAGACACGAGATAGATCTTCCAAAGAACAAGGCTTTTTTCGACCAAGCCAATTCATTTGGGACCTTGCGGATCCATTCTTTTCCCTATTCAAAGATCAGCCCTCTGTCTCTGTGTTTTCACGTCGAGAATTCTTTGCAGATGAAGAGATGTCAAAGGGGCTTATTGCTTCCCAAACAAATCCTCCTGCATCTATATATAAGCGCTGGTTCATCAAGAATACGCAAGAAAAGCACTTCGAATTGTTGATTCATCGCCAGAGATGGTTTAGAACCAATAGTTCATTATCTAATGGATCTTTCCGTTCTAATACTCTATCCGAGAGTTATCAGTATTTATCAAATCTGTTCCTATCTAACAGAATGCTATTGGATCAAATGACAAAGACATTGTTGAGAAAGAGATGGCTTTTCCCGGATGAAATGAAACATTGATTCATGTAACAGGAGAAAGATTCCCCATTCCTTAGCGTAAAGATATGTGCCCATGAAAAGGGGATTAAGTGGAACAGAATTGGCCGGATGGTAGAGTCGTGGAAACACTTGTTTCTTCCATCTTTTTGGCCTTAGCTCCATGGAACAATATGCTACTGCTGAAACATGGAAGAATTGAAATCTTAGATCACTATGTGTGGATGATATGAACTGCCTAAACAAGAATTCTTGAACGGCGAAAGAGCCTATTACTCGCTACATCAAACAATTTCTACTAATGAAACCATGTAAATCCATCGGAAAATACGCATGTCCGCTGAAATGGTTGTTGCTATCTGCTCCAATAACGAATCATTGGTTTCATTGAATAACTAAAGAAGATAGATAGACCTTTCTCTTCGTCTCAGGTCGATGGATCTCCTAAATTGGAAGATCTCCCATATGGATAATACACATTCCAGTCGACCGAGCCTAATTCTAATTGCTTTGTTCCGAAGCAAAGATATCCACGGAGGCGGGTTCGTCCTATTCAGATATTCACGACCAAGAGGTACGATCCTCTTTCGGATAGGCCCTGAAAGGAGAAGGAAGGCTGGAATGCCAACAGACGTCTGTCTATTCTCTAATTCACCCGACCCGATAGTACCCATTTTGAGAACGTCCAGTGCCAAAGTCACTG